ATGCTATTAATAACAACTAGCTTAATATTAATATATACCGCTTATAATACAAACGAACAGTGAAGTGCTCGGCTTACTGTCATAGGTACAGCCATAACAGGATTATTAGCTTGATTCTGTATGGATGTACAATATTCAGGTTTTACATTATATAATGATTGATTTAGATTTACTAGTACTAATACTCCTATAGTATTAATTATATTATTATTATTAATATTATTAATAAGTTATTTAACTGTAGTACACCGTTATACAATAACAGCTCCTTGATTAATAGGATTAATATCTCTTAATGGTATAGGTCTTATATTATTACCAGCTATTAATGATTTATTAATATTATATATAGTTATAGAATTACAAAGTTATTCTTTATATACTATAACAGGTGTATATAATAAATCATATAATGCTACAAGAGGAGCTATGTTATATTTCTTAACAGGAGGTATAGCTTCTATTGGTATATTAGTAGCATCAGTATATATATATGCTAATGCAGGTACAACTAATTTATATGATTTAAGTATAATATATGAATATAGTAAAGATTCATTAATTAATCCTATGTATATATTAACAGGAGCTTTAGTATTTAAAATGGGATTAGCCCCTTTACATGCTTGATCTATTGCAGTATATAATTATGCACCTACAATAGTTACAGCTTATATATCTATTGTAGCTAAAGTAGCTATAAGTGGATGATTATTTATTAATGCTAGTTTATTAGGTCCATATGTATTATATATAGTATTTTATATATCATTAATAACAGCAGCTATAGTACCTTTATATCAAGTTAATTTAAAAGCTATATTAGCTTATAGTGGTATATTAAATTTTGGTTATTTATTATTACCTATAATAATACAAGATCAATCTTACTTTATTTATTTAATACAATATGTAATAACTCATATAGTAATATTTATATGTTTATTAAGTGCAAATGAGTATATAGTAAAACCTAATACACGTTGATCACCAATAGTATTAGTAAGTGAATTAATAATACCAAATAAAATAATATCATTAACATTAATAATATGTTTATTATCATTAATAGGTATACCACCATTACCAGGATTTTATGGTAAATATTCTGTTATTACTGGTTTAATGGGTGCAGGTTTATCATTACCTGTATTATCAATAATAATATTTAGTGTTATAGCTACTTATTATTATGCATTTATAATAAAACAATTATCATTAAGTTTATATACAAGATCAGTAGAGCCACAAGGATCTAAGATAGTTGGATTAATATTAGGAATATTAATGACATTTTTATTAACATATTATATAACAGTACCATTTATATTAGAAGGGTTAACAGTTATAACTTATTAAAATGTTTACTTATTATCTTTATTTATGTCCAATAGTAGCTGTAGTACTTGTAGGTCTTAATTATTTAATATCAACACGTAATGCATATACAGAGAAAGATGGTCCATTTGAATGTGGATTTACATCATATTATCAATCACGTTCAGCCTTTAGTGTAGCCTTTATACTTGTTGCTATACTATTCTTACCATTTGATCTTGAAGTATCTTCTATCCTTCCTTATGTTATAAGTGCTTATTCTAATGGTATTTATGGTCTTGTTATACTTGTATTATTTATTGCTATACTTGTTATAGCCTTTATAGTTGAAGTAGCTGTTCAAGCTCTTAAATTAGATCGTCAATATATACAACCACCTCTTCCTACTGAACTATATAAATTACCTATTCGTCCTTTACATTATTTATATTCTTATATATATATATATTAATTATTAATTAATAATTAAATAAGAGATAAATAAATAAATAAATAAGAGAGAGAAAGAGGGGGAGGATAGGTAAGGAGATAAATAGATGAACTATAGCTCAACGGTAGAGCGAGCCACTCATAATGGCTATACCTCAGTTCGACTCTGAGTAGTTCAACATAAAGAAAAATAATATGAATATGATGTTAGTTCAGATCTAACGCTATACAGGGACATTACACATGCAAGTACGAATAACGTGCGAACGGGTGAGTAGTAATGGGAGTACAATAGGTGCTCCTGACGGATGTAGGTAATAATAAGAAAGATATTAGCCGTAGACCCGTAGTCGGGGGTGGAAGCCCGAACGATCACATAGACCATAAAAGGTCTACAAGGGGAACCCTTGCAGCAGTGGGGAATCATTGGCAATGACCTAACGGTTGACCATGTTACCTGTATGAACTATATCGATATAAATTTTATTAATTAATATATATATATATATAATTATTTATATATAGATAAATATAAAGAAATAAGAGTTAAGTAAACGATATGAAGAAGTTCAGCATATATAAAGAATAATGATCAAATATATGTAAAGTCCTGACCAAGTAGGTGTGCCAGCAGTCGCGGTCACACATCCAGGGCAAGCGTTGGTCATCATTGGCATAAAGGATCAGTAGGCGTAATAAATAGCATGTAAGAAATTAATCAATGAACTGCTACTTGAGAGATTAAATACTATGACAGTAGTAGGACAGCAAGTAAGGTTAATAAAGCATGGACGCTGAGGGATGAAAGCTACGGTAGCGAAGGGGATTCGATACCCCCCTAGTCGTAGCTGTGAACCATGTCCATTAGATAAGCAAAGCTAAGGCGTAAAATGGACCGCCAGGCTAGTACGCCCGCAAGGGTGGAATGCAAGACATTAGACGGTTGGGTACAATAGCAGTGGAGCATACTGTTTAATTGGTCGATACCCCTTAAACCCTACCTACTCTTGAATATTTTATCTTTTATTTAAAGATTCTTTACAGGCGTTACATTGTTGTCGTCAGTTCATGCTCAGTGGTCTACTATTAAGTTAGTAAATGAACGTAACCCCTCACATACCCCCCTCCCACAAAGTGGGCGGTCTGTTGTGAATACCTTATTGGGTATCGGAAGCTAGGGATAACGACTAATCCGCATGACCCTTATGAGTAGGGCTACAGGTGTGCTACAAACATGTAAACAATTAATATATTTTAATAATATATATATCTTATGAAATTACATTATCATGAACTCTTCTTTTAATTGGATTATATCCTGCAATGGATATATCAAAGCGGAATTGCTAGTAATGGTGGACTAGAGTGCCACCGTGAATATACCATACCCTTCGTACTAATCACTCATCAATAGCACAGTAGTATAAAATTTATCTACGTTATTTTATTTTAATTTTATTATTATTTAATTTATTAACGGAAATTAATTTTATCCCATTTGCTATAAGTTGAAATACAGTTCCGGTAGGGGAACCTGCCGGGGATTCATTAAACTACTTATTCCTCCTTTACATAATATTTTATCTTATTATTTATTATTATATATATATATAATAATTAAGATAATATATAGCCTATACCTTAATGGTAAAGGGTCCGATCGATAATCGGTTGATGTAAGTTCGATTCTTACTAGGCTAAGATCTTGTATGTATCTAATAATACAATTAATTAATGTTATGCAATTAGCACTTGCAGCTAAATATATCGGAGCTAGTATTGCTACTCTTGGTTTAGGTGGTGCCGCTATCGGTATCGCTCTAGTTTTCGTTGCTCTTATCAACGGTACTTCACGTAACCCTTCTTTACGTAGTACATTATTCCCTCAAGCTATCCTAGGTTTCGCCCTAAGTGAGGCTTGTGGACTTTTCTGTTTAATGATCTCTTTCCTTCTTCTTTACGCAGTGTAATCATCTATTCCTCTTTTACTTATTTATATTTTTATATTTATTTATTTACTTAATATATATATGTACCTTATCTATAGGTAAGGAATATAGCGACTGTGATGGAATTGGTAGACATAAGACACTTAAGATGTCTGGGCGTTAGCCGTGAAGGTTCGACTCCTTCCAGCCGTATCCCCTCTACTAATCCTTACCCCTTATCTCTATCTTATCCCTATTATTTTAATATATTTAATAATATAATATATAATCTTAATATAATAGTTGATCTATAATAATATTATCAGCTTATAAATTAGATTGAGTTTAAGAGGTAGTTCGACTCAACATATTGTTGAACTATAATCACTTATACAGAGCTAGTTCAGGCCACCTTTAATGATCCTATAACCATCTAATTAATTTAGAATATTAAATTGAAGATAAAATGGGGTAGTTCAGGCCCATACTTCGGATGGTCCGGGACCTCCCCCCGACATGGGGTAGTTCGGGCCCACCCCTGGTGGGACTAGAACCACCTATTATATTTTTAAAGTTATATTAGTTTTATATAGGTAGTTCGGCCCCCCCTTCGGGGGGCTAAGAACCACCTCCGACAAGAGGTAGTTCAGGCCACCCTTCGGGTGGCTATGAACCACCTATTAGATTTATAAAATTAGATTGGTTTTATCGAGGTAGTTCGGCCCCCCTTCGGGGGGCTAAGAACCACCTCCGAGATGAGGTAGTTCTATTGTTGGTAAATAGAGCTATATTGTAGCTATAGTGCCTTTGCGCTGCGACTGTTCGATTCAGTCCTACCTCATATCATATCTTATCTATAAAAGGAATAAAGTTAATTATATACTCACACTAAAAGGTAGCCATAGTTCAGCGGTAGAACCCCCGTATGTGGCATGGGATGCTTGAGTTCGAATCTCAATGGTTACCCTTTTTTACTTTTATATATATATATATATATTATTATTATTATATTTATATAAAGCTACATTAGCTTAATAGGTAAAGCACCCGTTTTGTAATCGGGAGAGTGTGGGTTCGATTCCTACATGTAGCATATATGACCATATGATCTAATGGCTATGATACAACTACTTCACAGTTGATATGCGGGTTCGATTCCCGCTATGGTCTTAATTAATAAAAACGATAATAGGTTAAGGGTAGACCCTGGCACTTCCACTGCCATAGTGCGTGTTCGAATCACGTTTATCGTATCTTATTTTATCTATTTTATATATATATATATAATTAGATATATAACGCTATGGAGTCAAGGGTATTGACCGGTCAGTTGCAACCTGATTGTAGAGGGTTCAACTCCCTACATAGTGTAGACCTTATACTATAATAAATAATTCTCATATTTTATAATAAATAAAATAATTTTATATAATATAATATAATATATTAATATAAATAAGATATATATAAGTATAAAGAATAGGGTAAATAGTTATAAGGTCAAACAGGTCGTATCGTAATTGGTAACGAGTCTACATTGGGTGTAGGAGGGTAGGGGTTCGAGTCCTCTCGACCTGATATGAACTATATAGTCATTATATATTATTATATAATTAATTTTAAATGCCTCAATTAATCCCTTTTTATTATGGTAACCTTATGTTAGGTTTAGTCGCTACTTTAGCTATTGTTTTATTTATTGTAGCTGATCTTCTTCTTCCTGTAGTTCTACGTCTTCTTGTTGCTCGTAGTACTGTAGTTCAACTATAATCTTATTATTTTTATTATAATAATAATAATAATTTTAATAAATAAATAAATAAATAAATATATATATACATTATGAATAAATAATTAATATTAATAAATATATTAATATTAATAATAATTAATAACCAATACAATAACGTATGGAAAATAAATAAAAAATATAAAATGTATTATTCACCATTAGATCAATTTATAGTGAAACCATTATTAATGATAAGTGAGTCATTAACAGTAAGTATAACAAATTTCACATTATATTTAATGTTAGTAGTAACATTAATAATAATAACATATGGATTAGTACGTTCAGGAACATTAGTAAGTACACGTTGAGGAATAGCAGTAATAAGTTTATATGATACAATATTAAATTTAGTAATAGGACAAATAGGTCGTAGAGCAGGATATTATTATCCATTAGTATATACAGTATTTAATGTAATATTATTAGCTAATTTAGTATCAATGGTACCTTATTCATTTGCTGCTACAGGTCAATTAGTACCAGTAATAGGTTTATCATTAGCTTTATGAATTGGTAATGTAGTATTAGGTTTATATCTTCATGGATTAGGTTTCTTTGCTTTATTCGTTCCAGGAGGTACACCTCTTCCTCTAGTTCCTGTACTTGTTCTTATTGAGTGTCTATCTTATTGTTCTCGTGCTATCTCTTTAGGTCTTCGTTTAGGTGCTAATATCTTATCTGGTCATCTTCTTATGCTTATCTTAGGTGGTTTAATTATCGGTCTTATGAGCTCTTCTATCTTCGGTTTCATCTTAGGTGTTGTTCCTATCGCCGGTGTTGTAGCTATCACTATCCTTGAATTCGGTATCGCTATTATCCAAGCTTACGTCTTCAGTATCCTTCTCTCTGGATATATCAAAGATTCTGTTGATCTACATTAAAATTTATTCTTCTTTTACATTAAAATCAGCTTCATTAAATTAAATTGTTATTCTTTATTAAATATTTTATCTATAGCTATTATTATTAATAATAAATATTATCTTTACACAAGTTGTTAATTATGAACTTTACACTATTAGGACCATATATATATATATATCTCTCAGCTATTATGACTAGTTCTATCTATTTGTTAAAAACTTATTGATAAATGAGTTTAAGACTATTGTTATCTGGTGAGGTTAATAACTAGTCATAACCTATTAATAATATATTAACCTCAGCAATAGATTGCGGAGATTAATCCTTGATTTTATAATAATGACGCAGTTGAGTTAGACATACTTTATTTAGGAATATAAATTAAGAACACTTCTTGGCTGATATATAATAGGTATTAAACCTCTATGATATTCAGTATCCTTAGCATTACCTAAGGCATTTGCTTTCTTGACTATCTTGCCACCGTGAATGCTATTATTCTCTTGTAAATTACTTGAGAATAACACGTATGTGACAATACTCTTCATTGCTTCCAAGTATCCATTCAGATATATTACAGTATACTTTAAATAAACCAAAGTATTTATATTATGTTCAAAATAGAATTAAATAATAAACCCTGTCCGAGGTTACCGTGTTTGATAAAGTTATCCTTCAGACACAATTTAATTATTGTATCTTGCGTTATTGTTAAGTCTTCTTCTGTGTCGGTATTGACCGTGCTTGTAGTTTCGGAAGATATACATTCATTTATCCTCCCTTGCACTTATATGGCCTTCAGATACACTGTCATTACATTCATAATGTTTGGAATATCTGATTATCGCTGAACCGGTTTTATAACAAAGATTCACTCTCGTTAAACTTAACATAACTACTATTAAAGTTAGGCCTAGACTACTCAATATCATTCCAAATAATAAGATATTTTGCCATTTCACACAACCTTCAAAGACTGCCTCGTTGGACAGCCCTCCTGTCTTTAGACCTTCATGTAATAATAATAATATTACTCATATTCTTTAACTACACATAAATATACATTTTTATCTTTATACCTTATAATAAATTATTAAATATAAGTTGATTATAAGTATTACTAATAACTTTACGATAGCATCGTAAAATTTATCCCTACCTTCGAATACTACCTCGTTGGACAACCCTCGCTCGTACTCAATATGATAACATATATAAAATATTTAACTAAGTATATATATATAATTCACACAAATTAATTTCGTGTATTATTATTACAAACGACAAATACGTAATGTAAAAAGATAAGATTATGATAAAGAGAGTGATGAAACTGACACATAGGGATATGCTTACGTTTAAAAGCTTCAGTAAATTGGCTGAAGGTAGGAGGGTTATCTGAAAGGTACTTACTCCTAATATTAGCTACTTTACGCAGAGGGTGGATTTTAACATTATTAGTATACCCACATATAACACAAGATTAATCAAAAAGTGTATCGGTTAATTTGTTATATCATTTGCTATTTATAGCCTGAAGCATTAAGTATTATTTGGTTTTAGTAAACTATGTTTTACTTTATAGTCTTTTGGTAAATCAAGTTTAATGTCTGTGTCAGAATATTTAATATATCTACCATATTTGGCTAACATTTTAGGTAATAAATTTATTTTTCTATATAAAGTTAGGACACATAATACTTTAAGGCATCATATGAAGTATAATAATTTTAATATGATTGTGATAAAAGAGTAATACTTAATAATCCCATTAAGATTTTGATTAAATAATTTAATAATAATAATAATAATAATAATAATATCAAAATGAGTAAGATTTATTAAATGCGTTTGGGTATTAGTTTTTATTTTACCATATTTATCTCTGGTTATTATTTTAGCATTAACAAATAAGATTTTAATTTTATTTTATTAATTGGTGCCATAAGAAGCATACAAGTATTAGCAATCATCTTAATAACACCAGACTTATTATTATTCTAATTATTACGCTTTTTATTAGTGATTAGTCCGGCTATATTTTGTTATACAAGGGTTACCCCCTAGGAAATATCAGTGTTTAATTAATTAGTAAATAAATTTAGGTTATATTATCATTAAGTAATAACCCACACTTATCAATTAAGAAATATTTCATCAGTGTTTTTATACTCTGATAATAAGCGTAGTTCCCTATTATAATAATAACAATATCATCCGTATATATTATATATTTAAACCTACTATATTTGGAATCCAATGTATTCCCTTTAGGTAATTTAAGCATATATATATATATATATATAGGAAATGTTTTCTGGCAGCCACTAAATAAAATATATTACGAGCTACCTATCGTAGATTATGTGCTATCATGTAGGGTTTGTTTATTACTCTATCTTTATCTTTTTAAATATTTGTTTTAATCTTTTCTTTGATAAATAAATATATCGAATAAATGAAATACTATGTAACATAGTACAGGACTAATAACACTACCTTGTGGTGTTCCAAGCTTTGAATTTGTAACTGTTCTGTTATCCATTTTAATTCCCTGTCTGATACATTTATAGATTAAAGTAATGGTTAAATGACAATTTATGTATTATTTAATATAATTAATTATTATATAGTGAGGGATGAAATCGAAATATTTATATATATTACCTTGAATGACCTAAGTATATCTAAACCCTACGAGATATAGATCTTTTAAAGCAGTATGGGTATATCTGTTTGGTATAAATCCATGAGAAGTATCTAATAACATAGGTTCTCAAATAGCTTCTAAAATACAGGCTAACCTACTTGAACAATCTTGTCTCGAATATTACTCACATCTAAATGTCTTGTTTACCATTCTCTTTAGGTATTTCCTCCCTTATAACTGGTTTCGATTATATACCCCCCCCCATAAATTATTGATTAAGTAATATCAGTATATTGTATTTTATTTTATGTAACATTATATAACCTTTAGTCATATTTCCTGGTTTACTTTAAATATAATTATAAGCACCTATTTATAAATAAGGGTATCCATATATATATATATATCCTTTAAGTAAGTATATTAATTACCTATTTTATAGGCTTTTAACTAATGCTGTATAATAGTGGTAAGTAGGGCCTATTATAGACTTTGAATGCCGAAGTATACACAACATCAGAAGCCTTTGTACCGTACATTATTGATTAAGTTCAGCAATAGCTGAACCTGTTAACATTTATACTAGATCACTTCATGAATAATGGATTACATAGTTTATGCAAACCATATATACTATTTACTAATATTGGACCTCCGTTGTGCGTGTAAAAGTTTTATCTATTACATAAGCGCTTAAATCCCTTCTTAACTGTATTCTTGCTTTTAACGTGATTCATACCTTAGCTGCTTGCTCTAATATAATATTAATTATATCTAAATATTATATTATATTATATGACACTAATATTTTTCAAGAACCAAATATGGGAATGGAACCTATTCAGTATTGGACAAATTATTCCCACAGGAGTAATATTGGGAATAATGGCTAATAATTTCTATGTTTATAGTATTAAGTTTGTTAAGCTCAACATAGTCTGATCTCATTGGAGAAACTCTCAGGATTAATTCCTATCCCCCGCCTCCCCCTTTCATTCTCTACTATACCATATGCACATTATTGGATAATACACAGGCGATAAAATTAAGGATATATAGTCTCTCTCTAAATATTAATTCTTGAATATATATATATATATGTACTTGTACTAGTTCACTTACATATACAGCCGACAAAGGCGCACTTATTCTTATCTTATTATTATTATTATTATTATTATTATAACTTAAAATATAATAATAACATGTTAAATAGGAGATTAAGATTAAATAACAAAATAACTATTATTATTATTAATATAATATAATATAATAGAATATAATTAATATTATAAGTAAATAGACTATAATAGAGGTATAGATGTACATAAATAAATAATTAAAATAAATTAAATAAATGATAGCTATATTTAGTATATTATTACTATTTTATTTAAGTAAAAATAATATGATAGGATTACTAATAGCAATAGAAGTAATGTTATTAACAGTAACAGTACAATTAATACAAATAAGTGGAGCTTATGATGATGTTTATGGTATAATATATGGTATAGTTATAATATTATTAGCAGGTGCTGAATCAGCTATAGGTCTTAGTATATTAGTAGCTTATTATAGAATTAGAGGGAAAGTAACTACAACTATTTAATGTTAGCTTATTTATATAATCTTTGTTCGCCTCTCCTTCACGTCCTACGGGCGGAAGGGGCCGAAGAGCCTATGACAATAACATTAGGTAATTGAATTAATTTAGGTGATATAAATATACCATATGGTATAACACTTGATGCTTTATCATTAACTGTAATGGTACCTGTAGGTATAGTAACGATATGTGTACTTATATATGCTTTAGAATATATGAGTCATGATCCAAATCGTAATCAATTTTATATAACATTAAGTGTATTTGCTTTATTTATGACAGTACTTGTTATAGGTGATAATTATTTAGTAGTATTTATAGGTTGAGAATTTGTAGGTGTAGTTTCATATTTACTTATATCATTTTGATCTACACGTGTTCAAGCTATGAAATCAGCTTTATCAGCTATATTATTAAATCGTATGGGTGATACATTCTTTGTTATTGCTTTAGGTTTAATGCTTACTTATTTTCATGCTGTTGATTATGATACTTTAGCTTTAGCTGCTCCTTATACTGATACTATTATACTTAATATTCTTGCTTTATTACTCTTATTAGCTGCTACTGCTAAAAGTGCTCAATTAGGTTTACATGCTTGATTACTTCAAGCTATGGAGGGTTAATTATGGCTCTCCTTAAATTTCACTATATGAGGAAATCTCCTTCTCTATCTAGTCCTATTTATCTCTATATCTTATATAGTCTTATATTAGGTATAATCTATTTATTAATATATATATATATATTTATTATATTTATTTATATATATATTATAAGGATAATCCTCAGGAAATTTTATATATTATTCTATATAATATAATTATAAAAGATCCTTAGAGACTTTACGTGAAATTATTTTAGATATATATATATTAAATTATATTATATCTCAAAAAGATAAATTATATAATAATAATTGATAATATTAATATAAATATTTATTAAAGAGATCTAAAATAAAATATAAAGTCCGAACATCTATGTAAATAGAATGTATTAATTAAAAGATATAATAATAATAATAATAATAATATAAATAAGAAAATAATAACGAATAGCCTACACCAGTAAGTGCACTATTACATGCAGCTACAATGGTATGTGCAGGAGTATATGTATTAGTAAGATCATATTTCATATTAGAATATGCACCAACAATATTATTAGGAGCATGTTGATTAGGAGGAATAACAACAGTAGTAAGTGGATTAATAGCGATAGTAACAAATGATATTAAAAAAGTTATAGCTTTATCTACTATGTCACAGTTAAGTATAATGTTATTAGCTATAGGTGTAAGTGCATATGATTTAGCAATATATCATTTATATTGTCATGCATTCTTTAAAGCCTTATTATTCATGGGTGCAGGATCAGTTATACATAGTTATATAGCTGAATCACAAGATATGAGAACATATGGTGCTTTACAAGCTTATTTACCTGCTAGTTATACTGCTATACTTATAGCTTCATTATCTTTAATGGCTATACCAGGTTTAACAGGTTATTATTCTAAAGATATTATTATTGAAAGTTTATATGGTACTTATACTTTAAGTGGTTATATACTATATTATTTAGCTGTAGCATCAGCTACATTAACAAGTATTTATAGTATGAGATTATTATATTTAACTTTCTTAAATCAACCTAAAGGTAATAAATATAGTATAAGTTTAATTCATGAATCTATACCTATGCTAATACCAATGGTTATATTAGTTATATATAGTATAATCTTAGGATATAATCGTGATAGTGTTATAGGTCATTATGGTTTAACTTTACCATCTAATAATACATGAATAGATACTGAATATACTTTACCTTGATATATAAAATTATTACCATTAATATTAGGTATGACATTATCAGCTTGATTAGTTTATACTTATGAATTTGCTTATAAAAATACTAATTCAGAATTATTTAACTTCTTATCTAATCGTATATATTACGAACAAGTTCTTAATAACTTAATATTACGTAATGCTTTATCTCTTGGTGGTACTCTTTATCGTTATGTTGATAGTGGTCTCCTTAAAGTCCTTGGTCCTACCGGTACTAGCCGTGCTCTCACTTACGTTAACATAACTATTGTCTTAAATCTTTTATATCTATTCTTCTTTTACCCCCCCCTAGTAGAGTCACAGAATTCCCTCCACTTATATTAGATGAGTGGAATAAAGTGCTCTCCAAACCGTACGTGATAGTTTCCCATCATACGGCTCTCCAAATAGACTTAACGTGAATCTGATAATAGATTAAAGACCGGGACCTGTTTTGTCCATGGAATTACGATGATGTTTAATATGACAAAGTTTACATAAAGGAATTTGTTTACGGTTCATCTTTATCATTCTCGATGAGATATAATCTTTCGATTTAATATCCTTTAGTTCTCGAATGTGATGGATTTCAACTTATTTATCGAGTTACATATACTACATCTAGCATTCAACAATGATGTTGTCCGCGGTACATATATGTGGCTTCATCAATGAACCGGAGAGGGTCATTAATACTGTCTCCTTTGAATAAGAGGAAATCACCATGTTGTTTAATTCGCTTTAAGTTTCCCATAAAGGTGTACTTTGTAAATTCAATATATACAACTTTATTACCTTTTTTATCAATGGTAAATTGGGTTAGGTTTTCCCCATACTTTCGTATAGCTTTCTTCATCGTTTTCAATTTATTCTTTCTAGCTAATGTTAAAACACAATAGTAATACATAATATAATATTATCCCCTGTAAGTTGGCCCTACATAGGTTAGTAAAGTGCTTTACACAATTTACTGAAAGTAAAATTATCACAATCGTGGCTATACTTACTTGTATAAATACTTGTATAAATACCTGTATTAATACAAGCGATAGCAACAGAGAATTGAAATGAGACGGTGCACCACTATATCTCTTCTCTATATTATTATTTTATATATATAATATATTATATATATCTCATATTTATTATTATTATTATTTATTTATTTATTACTAATATTAATTATTCTTTAGTATATAAGGAATAGCTATATATTATATTTTATTTTAATCGATAATTATTGGTTTAGTATATATATATATTAATTTATTATCTGAAGATATATATATATATATATATATTTTTTGTATTTAATTAAAGGTATTAGTATGTAAATTAAGTATAGTATTAATTATATGAACAATACGTATAGGTATACATTAAATTCAGGATACAACAGATGCTTGAATATAATTACCATTTAATAAATGGATATAATCATCAGTATTTAGTGGTGTTGATACACCTTTACTTACTGATTTAGTTGAGCCATCAACATTCACTAAATGATATAATTTACCACTAATAAAGTATCCTTTATATACCATATATTATAATATAAATAGGTCTATATTAGTATATATATATATTAATTAATCAGGTAGTTATTTATCAATAACTAGACTGTCTGTATCACAATAGAATAAATTAATGATAATATGATATAATTATAATTAAAATTAATTAAAATATACACGTGCGTAGGCATTGACTAATGAAGTTATCATAACACTAGTTTCAGAATAGTTAGTATTACGATTTTTGATACCTCTATTATTTATAATTGCATTAGCATTCATATAATAAGCAGTTGAATCAAATTCAGGTAAATTAACAGTTTTCTTTATAGTTGGTATAAGATCTGTATTAATAATAAATGTATTATCATTAATTTCTTGTACAGCAGATAAATTATAACCTGTATTTAGTTTATCGTATACTTCCCTATCAATAATAAATGTTGTACCTTTATCATGTCTCATACCAAATCGTCCTAAGAAATTATTTAGTAATGATTTATATAAAGAACGATGAGACCTAGTTGAACGCTCTTTAGCTTTGTAAAGGAAATCAATATATTCATCAAAGTATGTATCAACTTTATCAAATATATAACCATAATAGACTTTAATATTGTAACCATTATCATAAGCTAATTGAAGCTCAGGACTAGTTCATGTACCATGGAATTTACCTAAAGGATATATAATATTTTTATTTTCTATATCTCTAAATGGTAATAAACCAAAAGGTAAATCATTAGGTGCTTGAACTTCAGCATAAAAGAATGCTATATTTTTATCAAAGTTAAATACATCAGTCATTTGATCTATTGATATTCCTTTAGCATAAGATACGAAGATATACTTTTCATTAGGCATAGAATTAAGAGCAGAGTATGGATAGAATGAGTTAATATCATAATAATATAAATTTTCACCATAAGGTTTATATACTGATGTAATACCTCCAAATAATGTTAAATTAATAAAATTATAAAGTCTATTATCCCTATTATAATCTATATTAGGTAATTTAGAATATTTTTCATTATTACGATCTTTAAAAGTATTAATAGATAAACGAGATATAGTTAAATTATCAATTAAGTTTTGTCTAAATAGACTATAACTTCTTTACGGAATGATTCCATAATTAATAAATGAACTTGTAAATCTAATCATAAATAGTGAAGTAATACTTCATAAATTGAATAATAAGGATAGTTTATTGTTTCATATTCAAGAGGGCTTACACCAAAATATTTTATATCAGGTGTAGCCCCGATATAATTTACTGTAGTTTCATTTACAAATTCATATGGGAATAAACCTTTACCACAATCTAAATTATAAGCACTACCTAATTTCTTTAAAGAAGCATTTAATAATAATAAACTATCACATATAACAATTGTATTAGTCGTTTTCTTACCATTCACTATACTTATTTTAGATAAAGTCAATTTCATAACTATATTATCTCTATAAACCGGTATAATAATTATTTTATCATTTATATCACCTACTAATTCATTATAATCAACAAGACGTTTTAATATAAAGATATAATCATAACGACCAAAATTATGACAATAAAAAGTATAATGGTTATATTTATCAATTATTCTTAATATACTATTAACGATCATATTATTAGATAATAGATGAACATCCTCTTTATTTAAGTTTATATTATAATCTTTTAATATATCTCAAGTATCATACAGAATATTATTAATATATGACTTAGCAGATCCAGGTCTATCAGGAGTATTAAAAGTAGCAACACCTATAGCTATAGGAGCCCTAATACCAAATAAAGAAGCTGTTTCAATATCTAAAGTACCTATAAAAGGATTAGATCCTTTAGAAGTAATTTGAACTGATTTAATATCAGAGAAATCTTTAGATTCTCGTTTAATTTTATTAAATCTATCAAATGTTCTTAAGATACCTTTATAACTCATAGAAGTATAACTATTATTATTAATAATAAATTTCTTATTATTATTATAATACCTAATAAATTCATTTTTAGAGATAAATATATCAGTTATTTTAGCTAATATAGTTATATTATTACCATTAATTATTATAACAAAATATATATATTACCATCTTCTGAATCATGACGTGATGCTATGACATATTTAATTCTTGATTTAGTTATATGTAACTCACCAAAGAATGCATCAGATCTAGAATTAATTAATTTAAGTTGATCTAACAGACGATGGTTATATTTAATAATATATTTATGTAAATAATCATTAAATAAATCATTTAAGAATATTTTAAAGACATTTAATTTATCATTAGAATCAATAATATTTAATATATCTTTAATATTATAAATAGAAGGGAATAATAAATTATAGTTATAATATTCATCATATTTAATAGATTTAGTAAATATATCTGAAGGTTTCTTAGGAAAATATTTATTATAAACAGTTATATGTATATATTATTCAAAATGTATAATAATTAAACTATATTGGGTACCAGCTGAATGCAAGGCCTCATTAAGATCCAAACCGTAATTCTCTAAAGATAAATCAAGAGCTTCTTGAATAACATCAAATACATTAAATTATCTATAACTTTAAACAGTTAAATTATTAAGTTTAATTGAATAATGACTATTACCTTAACTTATATTTAGTCTAATAACACACTATATATTATAATAACGTACTATATCATATAATCCAATATATTCATTTAATTTGAATGTAACATATTCTTCATTAAAATTAACAAGCTCAATAAATAAAGGAAACTTTTTATAATAAAACTTATTATTATTATTATTTATATAACTAACTTATTTAGGATTTTTATTTACTACAATAGGATATAAAATATTATTAAAATTAGCAATAGTAACATCACTAATATCATTAATTAATTAAAATTGTATTAGTTGATTCCTTACTAACAGACTATTGATGTACATCTCTTCCAATATAATAAAAACTGTATTTATTAGAATAAAAACGCTTTTGAATAACACTAGAATAAATAAATTCGTTTTATAACATAGGAAGTACTATATTCAGATAAATAATTAATAGTCCTAGAATGTATAAAAACATTAAAATAGTCATAATCATTTTATTTATTTATTGTTATATTGTGTTTTTGAATAGTTTAACTAGAGATGGATACAAATATAGATTCTACTACATGAGAAAGGAGAGAAAACAGGGGTACCATATCCATAAGGGTGTGAGAGAAGAGTAAAGAATTATATATAAGAAAGGGAGGGTTTAAAGAGTGAAAAGAGTGGGGAGAAGGAAGGAGAATTTTTACATATGAAGATTAATTAATAATTGGTCATTTATTTTCAGGAGTAATTGAAATAAGATATACCAAGAATTTGACATATTCAGTCCTAGCATGAGTAATAAGTGTTTTCTCATTATTAATAGCTAAACCTATATTAGATAAGAATTTATCTAATTTATATTTAATAACTGTACAATAAACCTTAGATAAGATAATTCCAATTAAAACATCATACGCATAAAGTACGAACTTAATACGTATGTATTTACTATATTTAGGTAAGAAAGCTCTAACCTTGTGGTTAAAGATAGCAGCTCTCTTTTTATTTATATCTGAGAGTAGAGGGGTACTGTTTATATCCTTAGACAATGCAGTATAACTACTATTAATACATCTTTGGGCACCAATGTTGTATTCCAAGCATAATGTTTCTAGGAATTGATCAAGAAGATCAAGTACTATATTGCTTAGAATGGGACTTACGATAGAACCTTGAGGGGTTCCAACTTTGGTATTATAAAAGGTACCATCTAGATAATATCCTGCTCTTAATACTTTATAAACTAAACTAGTAAAGGCTGGGTCATCTAATTTCTTAGATAACTGATTTATAATTAACTGCTGTGGAATAGTATAAAAATATTATTCAATATCTAGTTCAATGAACCAGTTCACGGAAGAGAAGCAATTACTTACTTCTCAAATAGCATCTAGACATCCTCTACCACTTCTGAAACCTAAATAATGTTTAGACATAATTAGATCAAAAATTTCATTAAGAACTAATTTAATAACATATTGTACTATATTATCTATTGGAGAACCTATACTTAGAGGACGTGTCCCTTCCTTTGGTTTTGTAATATCGATACATCTGGTTGATTAAAATTTAAACTTACCTGTACTTAAGTCTTTAGATAGTGTTTCAAAGTATTTGAGAATAATTCCATCAAGGGTTTCATAGTCATAACCTTTGGTCTTATTATCATATTTAGACCTAATATAGTTATAAGCAAATAATAAAATATAAATATTACACAATGTTAATAACACCAGCATTTACTAATGTTTTATAATAAATATTAGTCTTTGCTAATAGTTCAAATATATGAACCCCCTGCAGGAATACTTACCTAGGAACTATCAACTATGGGTTTCTTTGCTAAGAGAATAGCATAGCTACTAAACTCCCTCCTTTGATACAAGGAGACTACTACGAAGGCTCCGTTAGCTCGATGCTTTCGCACTTCAGGTAATACCGAATTACCTCAATCTCTGCGTGCTATACTTAGATCCCTCAGCTGTGAACCACTACTACTACTACTTGTGGCTGTGAAACATAATGATAACACTCCCAAAACCATAACGTAAAGTCTTGAGAGTATATTCCGACTTTCCGAATGAAAGCGGGTAAGTCAAACCCCACAACAACTTTGAAATATATTCATTAACTTTCTCATATAGAGCCTAACTCTAGATTATTCTTTCAATTCCATTTCATTACATGCTATTGTCCCCTGCAGGGTAGGGTAGGGCAGGTTAACCCCACATGGGTAAGCAAAGTGCTTTACTCTATTTACATTTAGTATAATTATCACTATCGTGGCTATACATACTTGTATAAATACAAGCAATAGCAATAGAAAGTTTAAGTGATACGACCCTCCTATATATTCAACCTATATATTCTAATTTAATTGGTTTATTAACCCTTTTTACATTTATATAGGCATAGATTATCTCTAATACATTATTATTATTATGTAAAGTTCGTTTGAATATAATATTATTATATTGAACTAGTTCATATTTATTTATATTACCTTTTAATAATCTATCAAGTAAAGGATGTTCTGTATAACTATTAATATATAAATCATATTTATTATTATTATTATTATTATATATAACAAATTGATATAATTATTTATTAATACGATATGGAACACTAATTAATTGATTAACACTTTGAAGAATATTACCTCCTTCATTAATAACACTGGGATAATTTAATTCACGTTTATGATAGATTATATCATCATGTAATATATCTGAGCCATTAGTAAGGTACCCATCCAATAAAATTAATTATTTAATGAATCATGTTTTACTAGAGTGTAATATTTATAATGATCTATTATAATAAAGATTTTACCTACATATATACCTTTTCGTTAAAATGTATACGATCATTAGATAATTTATCCTTAAATTAATCGAAATATTTATATATATGAACACTATGATTAGATGATTCATTAAATACGACAGATATAATAAAATTACTATCTATAAAGTATTTACCGATAAAATGACCTAGAGTATAACTTAATCAACTACCTGTATAAGAATCAATAGTAAATTAATAAAATAAAAATAAAACATAAAATAAGATGTCCGGAAGGAGAGAAGAGGAAGATAAGGGATAGGTAAGGAAATAAATGATATGAATGACAATAATACTGACGCATGGAGGGCCATGCTAACTGGGGAGTATTTTTATTTATTAAAGAGATAAAGATATGAATAGTCAAGGACAAAGAAGTCAAGGACAAACCAATCCGAGCTAGTAATAGTGATAAAGGACCTATGTGGAACGAAGCATCGAAGTAACATAGGGTATAACCAATAGGGTCAATAGTAGTACCGGTGAGGGAAACTATTGAGTGCACTAGAGTAATGCCTTGAGGCATGAATATAGCAGTTACTACTGCTAAGGCAAACTATACCAGTTAAGTAAGTGAGTACTGCGAAGGAAAGGTCTTTTATTTATATCTTTCTTATATTAATTTAATTAATTTAATATAGATAATATATAAATATTGAAATGCGTTAGTAGAGAGCAGCTATAGTATAGCGTACCTCTTGTATAATGGGTCAGTGAGTTAACTTTTATGGCGAAGCATTAGCTTTATGTAATTAGTTATATATGAATCCTATAATTATTATTATAGGTTATAATATATTTAGTCATAATAGTTAGACCCGAAGGCATATGATCTAGGCATGACTAAGTTTATATAATTATATATTAAATTATATAAGACTGAATACGTAGACGTTGCAATGTCTTGTAGAGAGTTGTGTCTAGTAGTGAAAGGCAAATCTGATATGCTGATAGCTGGTTATCTGCGAAATATATGTTAGTATAGCCCTTATAATTATCAACTTAGGTAAAGCACTGAAAATGACATCTTTTTCTCTTTTAATAGAAGATAAATAGATTTAGGGGGATTGTTTGATCTACCCTACATTTTTAACCTCTGAAACTAGTGTTAATATAATATGAGGAGTCAGTCTTATTGCGATAAGGTAGTAGGACTAAAGGGGAATAACCCAGACCATTATGTGAAGGTCCCTTACAATTACTGAGTGGATCAAATCCTATACATATTTATATGGTACCTTGAGTAGCCCATCAGTCGGTGGTGTTGATAGTACACACCCGTTAACAATCGTGTAACAACGTACTGATTAAAGCCTAGTTAATTATATATATATATATATTAATTATATATATATATTTATCTCTCAAGGAATAGGAGTAGATATCCGGGCCTAAGTAATTGACCGAACAATGGATTAATAAATGAATAATAATTTATTAATGGTAGCAGATTATACTATAATAATAATAGTAAAAATAATGCTGACTTGAGTAATGATAGAGAGGATAAGCCTCTCCCTACAAAATACAAGGTGTCACTGTCAACTAACGGTCTCTAACATTAAATCCTAATGGTTTTATTGGATGAGTAATATTACATGAAATTATATTAACCGTACCGCAGACCGACCCAGGTGTATAATAATTAATTATAATTATAATAATATATATATATAATTAATAAGTAGGAACGGGTAAACTGTATTGAATGAACTCGGCAAATAGGAACAAGGTTCTAAGCAGCGCGACTGTTCACCACAAACACAACCTATTGCGAATGGGAAACCATAAGTATAATAGGTGATGCCTGCCCAGTGCAAGCACGATAAGTCTTTAACAAGGTTAAGGGGCTTGTCAACGGCGGCCTTACCATGAGGGTCCGAAGGTAGCGTAATACCTAGGCACTTAATTGGTGTCCCGCATGAATGATCACACGACGCTGCAACTGTATCCAATGCAGACCCGATGAACTAGTAATAGCAGTGAAGATACTGCTATGCCATAGTAGGACAAGAAGACCCTATGCAGCTTAACTATACCCATTAATTGCTTATCATCATAATATCAGGTTTATCTTATATTTTTCTTTTATAAGCTAAAAGTTTTTATTTACTTTACCATTTATGGGGGTTAGTTCCGATGGGGCGTCGGCATCACACAACGCAACTGATGCGTCTAATTAACTTAAGGTTAATAACCTTTTCTTTTATCTTTACATAATTCATTTATTCTTTATTTGTTTTATGTATTTATTAGTTTATTTATGTATGGTTTTACTAGCTGGCAACTAGTTTCTTTGAATAATAGCTTAACCATGCATTGACTACAACACTTACTAGTGAAGTAGGCACTTACGTGTAGTATAGTGAACAGGCAGCATCATTTAGTTTCTGAGTGTCGATAACGGATCACAGTTACGCTAGGGATTACCTGTTAGTCCCTGTATATCTAAAGTTATACTTCTTAATTGGGTGAATTGCAAAAATCTCTTATTATAATAAGAATAAGACAATTTGCAGCGAAGCATATATTAGTTTTATTTATTTATTTATTTATTAAATATTTATATATATATGAACGTTCAACGACTAGAAGATGAGTAAACTAACAATAATTCTTCCACGAGCGCCCAACACCTTATTCTTTATTTATAATTATTTATTTATTTATTAATTATTTATTTATTTAAGGTGATGACATAGTCTGAACAATTTGGTAACAAATTGATAATATTATTTAAATAATAATATATTTATAACTAATATTTATATTAATTTATTAAAGTTTTAATTATTATAATAATAATAATAATATAATAATATTAGTTAAACAAAATTGAACAGGGTAATCCCGCTAGAGAGTTGATATCGCCAGCGGGGTTTGCCACCTCGATAATCTATCACCATTATACGATAGTCGAGGTTAAATAGGGTGAATTGCAAAAAAATCTAAAAATATATTTATTTATATATATATATATATATTCAAGATAATTTGCAGCGAAGTATTCTTTAAGCAAATATTAATTCATTAAATCTAAATTATTATAATAATAATAATAAGATAATAAAGAAATAATAAAGAAGAATAAACGTTCAACGACTAGTAATTGAGTAGCTTAACAATAATATTACCAAGAGAGCCCTAGATATATTATAAATATAAAATATAATATATTATGACATAGTCTGAGCTATTTGGAAACAGATAGAGATAATATAATAAAATATAATATAAAAACAATATGGTCGTCTAGGCTCATCCTCCCGGTCGTAGCCGCTGGGAAGGGTATGACTGTTCGTCATGTAACGAGCCACTTGAGATGGGTTAAATACGACGTGAGTCAGTATGGATTATATCCTCTATGGCCCCTACATATACATTGATACCTCGTGTACGAAAGGATAGAGGTGTACTACCCTATGGTATATGGTTATATATATCTTTTATTATATATACCCTTAAGCTAAGGTAGACTTGATTAGTACTGAATGCATCTAGGTACGAAGCAGCATGTAACAGTAGTTTGAATCGTTATATACTATAACGTATTGGCTATATATATATCTATTATTAATAATAGATATTATCCTTAAATTGAGGATAAGCTCATTTTTCATAGTCATTCATATCTTAATCATATATTATTATAATAAATATAATAGTAAATGATAAAAGGGTCTATCGCTTAATGGTAAATCGTACGCTTTGCATGCGTAAACTACCGGTTCAAGTCCGGTTGGATCCAAATAAATATATAAGATAAAATTAAATATAAAATATGTTATTTTTAGATGTACCAACACCATGAGCTATAAGATTCCAAGATGCAGCTACACCTAATGCAGAAGGTATACAAGAATTATATGATCATATCATGTATTATCTTACTTTAATATTAGGTTTAGTATCTTATTTACTTTATGTTATAATTAATGAATATCGTACTAATCGTTTTGCTTATAAATATGTTCGTCATGGACAATTAATTGAAGTAGTTTGAACTCTTTTACCTGCAGTAGTTCTATTACTTATAGCTTTCCCTAGTTTTATTCTTCTTTATCTTTGTGATGAAGTTTTAACTCCTGCTATGACTATTAAAGTTATTGGTCTACAATGATATTGACGTTATGAATATTCTGACTTTGTAGGTGCTACAGGTGAGACTATTGAATTTGAATCTTATGTTATACCTGATGATATGTTAGAAGAGGGTCAATTACGTCTTTTAGATACTGATACTTCTATTGTTGTTCCTGTTGATACTCATGTTCGTTTTATTGTTACTGCTAATGATGTTATTCATTGTTTTACTATCCCTTCTTTAGGTATTAAAGTTGATGCTACACCTGGTCGTCTTAACCAAGTTAGTGCTCTATTACAACGTACTGGTGTATTCTATGGACAATGTAGTGAATTATGTGGTGTTAACCATGGTATGATGCCTATTAAACTTGAATGTGTTTCTATTAGTGACTTCATCGAGTGATTAGGTGATAACGATTCTGTCTTAATAGCTTAATGGTAAAGCCGTACACTGTTAATGTATTTATCCTAGTTCAATTCTAGGTTAAGACGCTTTTACCCCCCCTTCCTTATTCTTCACTTTATTTATTTATTATTCTAAAATAAATATTATAAATATATATAATTATATCGAGTAATACAAGTAGTACTCCAATTAAGAATATAATAAATGTGACTTATAAGTGGAATAAGTAGTTTATTAGCTATAGGATTACTGAGTCCAGTACAAAGTATAGTAGCTATGATAGCATTATTTGTAAGTACAGCAATAAGTTTATATAATAGTGGATATGAATTAATGGGTATATTATATGTATTAGTATATGTAGGAGCTATAGCAATATTATTCTTATTTATATTATCATTATTAGATATTGAATATACACATACACCAGGTATGCATCCATTAATAGTAACAATATTAATAATATGTTTAATACCATTAGATATAAATAATAGTGATATATGTATAGGAATAGTAGAAACACCATATACAATATATAATGAATTACAAACAATAGGTATGTTATTTTATACAGAATATGCAATACCGATGGTAGTAATAGCAATAGTATTAGTACTATCAATTATAGGGGCAATAGCAATAGCTAAATAATGCAATTTATAGAATTATTAATAATATTTGTTAGTGCATTATTAGCAGTAGCATTTTTAACAGTAGCTGAAAGAGATACAATGGCTTATATGCAAAGACGTGTAGGGCCTAATGCAGTAGGTTATTATGGAACATTAATGGCTATAGCAGATGCAGCTAAATTATTATTAAAAGAAATTATAGTACCAACTCGTGCTGATAGTTTTATTTTATTTATTAGTCCTATGATAGCTTTAATATCAGCTTTATTATGTTGAGCAATAATACCTTTTGCACCAGGTGTAGCTATTACTGATAGTAATTATGGTTTAATATTATCATTAGCTATAAGTAGTGTAGGAGTATTTGGTGCTTTATTAGCTGGTTGATCTGCTAATAGTAAATATTCTTTATTAGGTAGTATTCGTTCAACAGCTCAATTAATTAGTTATGAATTAGTTTTAACTACTGTTGTATTAATGTGTATATTAATAGCTGGTACAATGAATTTAAGTAAATATGTTGAATTACAAGAAGGTATATGATATTGTATTCCTTTATTTCCTTTATTACTTATATGATTTATTGGTTGTGTAGCTGAATGTGCTCGTCCTCCATTTGATAATGTTGAAGCTGAATCCGAATTAGTATCAGGTCATATGACCGAATATTCATCATCTATATTTGTTTTATTCTTCTTAGCTGAATATTCATCTATATTATTCTTATCAACATTAACTGCTATCTTATTTGTAGGTGGTGGTACTGGTATATTCTTAGCTCTTAAAGCTAACTTCTTTGCTTTCTCTTATGTTTGAGTTCGTGCTACTTTACCTCGTGTACGTTATGATCGTCTTATTCATCTATGTTGATTAGTTTTCCTTCCTCTCTTATTTGGTATCGCTATCTTTATACCTACTCTTTTAATTGGTTTTGATTCTATCATTTTACTCTAATTAATTAATTAATTAATTAAATTTTAACTATTCTACTTTTACACTATCTATATACCCCTCACTATTTACTAATTATCCACCTCACTATAGGATCTTCGTATTATTCAATCTATTTCACTAGATCGTAAGATGGTTAAAAAGTGTGTAATGATTATACCTTATAACGCTTCTAGACGAACCTTTAGTGATGAAATTGTCAATACAATGGTTAAGAAAGGTAAATTATATTATAAAGATGACGATTCTAAAGTAGGTCTTACAAGGGGTCAAATTACTATTATAGCTGGTTTAATTATGGATATTTTACTATTAGACTTTCCTAATTTACAGGAATTCATTCTCTATACTAAGGCTATTTCTAAGCTCTGTAGTGAACTAGATTTTCCTGTTGTTTGAGAAGTACCTAACGGGATTTCTGTACATCAATATTATAGAGAGAGTAAATCAGTTAAGATTAAGAAAAGTCTATATAGTAATAACACTATTACGTTAACTAATTTAATTAATGAAATAGATGAGAGAAAACAAAAAATTGCTCTTATGCCTAATTTTATTCATTCATTAGATGCGGGTGTATTAGCTATATTAGTAAATAATTTATGAGATACACCTGGATTTAACCATAAAATTAATACAATTCATGATTGCTTTACTACTACTTTAGTAGATATGAAAGATCTTAAAAGTATCTTAGTTAATACATATACTAAAATGTATCTTGATGACACTTTCTTAATAGGTTCCATAGAACAGTTTTAAGTTATTTAGATAAATCTAAAGAAGATTTTAATAGTGAATTATATTCTGATTATACAATACCGTATAATATAACTACTACTAATTCCGAAGGGAAGAAGATTAATTTAACTATACCAAGCTTGAAATTATTATCTTCATATAAAGACGTATTAAAGTATACGTATATAGTAAATTAATATAGATCTATTCCACCTTAACAACGATAGGATATAGATTTTTTTGTAAAGAAAGAATAGATATTTTATTATAATATAATTGGTTTTGTATTAATTCATTTGTAATCTTTTGACTTAACTCATACTCTTTTATTATATGAATCATGCTTAATATCTAAGATGTTATTTACTACTTTAACTTCTCCTTCAGCTGGTAATTCTTTATCTATTACTAAACTATCAGTATCACAATAATACAATGTATAACCATTACGATATAAAGCCAATTTTAATGTATTTAAATATACACGAGCATATGCATTAACTAATGAAGTAATAGCTACATTAGTTTCTGAATATTGACTTCTTTTCATCATGATACTGTTCTCTTTTAACTTTTGAGTGGTATCATTCATATAATTAGAATAATCAAATCCAGGGATATTTAATGATTTACTTGGTTTAGGTACTAAATCAGTGTTAATTAAATATTTGTCGTGTATTTGTTGCATTCCTTTAACATTAAATCCAATATTTAGTAAATCATATAGTTCCTTATTGACAATATAAGTATTACCTTTATCTTGACGCATACCGAATCTACCTAGGAAGTTGTTTAATAATGATTTAAATAATGATATTTCAGTACCTGTAGAACGCTCTTTTGCTTTATATAGATGCTCTATATAATCTTTAAAGTATGTATCTACTTTATCAAATATATAACCATAATAAATAGTTATTTTATAACCATTCTTAATCGCTAATTCTAGCTCTGGACTAGTTCAACTACCTTTGAATTTACCTAATGGATATATAACACTTCCATCATCTTTACGATAAGGTAATAAACCGAAGGGTAAATCTTCTGGAGCTTCAACAGATGCATAAAAGAATCCTAAATGATTATCAAAATTAAATACATCTTTAATGGTAGTAATATCTATACCATTTATATAAGAAATATATTTATAATATCTAGAAGGCATAGGATTAAGTGCAGAGTAAGGATAAAAAGAATTAATATCATAATAGTTTAAATTCTCTCCATATGGTTTATATACCGTAGTAATATCACCAAATAAAGTATTTTTAATGAAGTTATACATGATTCCATTTTTATTATAATCAATATTAGGAATGCTTGAATAAGCTTTATTATACATACTTTTAAAAGCATTTAAAGATAAACGAGATATAGTTATACTTTTAGTCATATCTTGTCTCTCTAAAAGATATAATTGTTGTCTGAATTTGTCCATTATCATTAAATGTACTCTCAGATCAGATGTCAGGTATTTATGTAATTCATCTTTTATAGAATAATTAGATTCTATGTAAATAGCATCATATTCTTCTTGAGAAATATTACTAAAATAATATTTATCAGGAGTAGGTCCTATATAATTTAATGTACTATAATTGAGAAAAGAATATGGAAATAATCCCTTTAATTCCTCAACATTATATGATAAAGCTAATTTACGTAATGAAGAATTTAATAAAAGATAACTATCTAAGATAGAAATATTACTTGTTTTACCCTTATAATGATATTTAAGTGATAATTTTATTACTACATTATCACGATATAATGGTGTATAAATAATAGGATCTTCAGGATAAGCTTCATTATATTTAATAATTCTAGCTAATAAAAATATACAATCATATTTACCAAAATTATGACAATAAAATGTATATTTATTATACTTAAACATTGCTTTAATACAATCAATAACAATTTGATTACTATATTCTAATATTTCATAATCAGAATATTTATCTTTCATATAGTTGTATACATCATATATAGAAGTATCTATATCACTAATAATACGTCCTATATCATTGCTATTATTAAATACAGAGAAACCTAAAGAAATAGGTACTACATTATTATTTATCATACCTGGTTCAATATCAAAAGAACCAATATTAGGATTATAACCTACTGCTCCTTGTTTTACCTGAGATCATAACATATAATATACTTAATTTCATTACGTATTATTTAAATATAATGTTTTATAACTAATGGGATCAAATAGATAATTATATATATATAATAAAGTAATAAATAAGGATATAAAGGGGATTAGTAGAATAGGTAAGGACACCCTGTAGTTCAATGGTAGAACACTATACTTCTAATGTAGTTATTTGGGTTCGAATCCTGATAGGGTGTATAATATATAAAGGATATAATAAGTAATAAATAGATAAGAATAAGCTGTTCGATTAGTGGTAAATCCTGTACCTTACACGTACAAGCCGATGGTTCGAATCCATCACAGCTTATATTATATAAGGGTATAGCTCAGTTGGTAGAGCCCATGTCTTCAACACATGTAGCGGTAGTTCGAATCTACCTGCCCTTGTTTATTATATAATATAATATTAATAAGAATTAAATAGATAATTAAATAAATTATAATAAAGATAATAGCCTATATAGCTTAACGGTAAAGCAATCGCTTGAAGCGCGGTATATACGGGTTCAAGTCCCATTGTAGGCATAATAAAAAGGAATAAAATAAATAAATAGATAGGAATGTGGTCTAACGGACAAGACAGTAGCCTTTTAAGCTGTGTATGCTGGTTCGATTCCAGCCGTTCCTATAGTACTACCAGTATTGGTATAATAAAATTAATAAAAATATAAAATGACAAATAACATACGTGGATATATACAATTACATCCATTTCATTTAGTAGGTCCATCACCATGACCAATATTTACATCATTTAGTTTAATGGATTTAGCATTATCATTAGGTTTAACAGCACATGGATATATATCAGGTATGACACCTATATTATTAAGTATAATAGTAGTATTATATAGTATGACATTATGATTTAAAGATGTAGTAGCAGAGGCAACATATTTAGGAGATCATACATTAGCAGTTAAAAGAGGATTAAATCAAGGTTTCTTATTATTTGTAGTAAGTGAAATATTAATATTTGCTTCATTATTCTGAGCTTATCTTCATTCAGCTATGAATCCTAGTGTAGAATTAGGTATGAGTTGACCACCTGCAGGTATACCAGCAATATCTCCAGCTGAACTTCCTTTACTTAATACTGTTGTATTATTAGCTTCTGGTGTTACTGTTACTTATGCTCATCATGCTTTAATTAATGGTAATCGTTCTCATACTTTATATGGATTTATTTATACTACTCTTCTTATTGCTTTATTCGTTTTCTTCCAATATTTAGAGTATAATTATGCTGGTTTCACTCTTACTGATGGTGTTTATGGTTCTACTTTCTACTCTCTTACTGGTCTTCATGGTCTTCATATGATTATGCTTACTATCATGCTTATTGTTTGTTCTTGACGGGTTTATAACTATGATTTCACTAATACTTCTCATGTCGGTGCTGAAACTACTATCTTATACCTTCATGTTCTTGATGTTATCTGATTATTTATCTATATTATCGTTTATTGATGAGGTTCTTAATCTTTTCCTCCTCTCTCTCTTATCTATTCCTCCTTTACTCTCTTTTATCTCTCTATATTTATTATTATAATTAATTAGGTGAGACTATAAAACAATATTTATATTTATATATATATCTCTTTATATAGATATAAATATAATTAATATAAAATAATATTAATAGTTTTATGGTAAATAGAACATATAATGTAGAAGGAATATAACCTATAAAGGTAATAAATTTAGATGTCATACAGTACCCGGTGATTATTTAGTACATCACATAAAGATATTGGTATCCTTTATCTTTTATTCGGTATGGTTAGCGCTATGGTAGCTACCTCGATGTCAGTCATCATTCGTATGGAATTATCCGGTCCAGGTGCACAATTCTTACATTCTAATAACCAAGTATATAATGTACTTGTAACTGGTCATGCTTTAGCTATGATCTTCCTATTTGTTATGCCTGTTTTAATTGGTTCGTTTGGTAAGAATAATAAGGTAAAGCCTCTACATATAGCAGGCTTAATTGATCTCACTCAATTCGTCAATAATTTTGTATTATTCACATTATTCACATTACTTTCATCTAAACGTTTAATTATATATAATGTAAAACTATATATATATATAATTTACTATATAAGAATATATATTAAATATATATAGTATATCTATGATAAATAAATCATTTGCAGTTATATATCGTATGAATAGTAATAGAATATAATTAAATTGAGATAATATTATAACCTTATTTATAATTGCTACTTACAACTGTAAAGTTGTAATGATTATACCACTATATACTGGAAACTCCTAAAGCCATATATATATAAACCTTATATAAAAGGAATAAAAATAATAACTATATGGATAAAATGGACAATCAGTAGGTAACTAAGATAAATAAAAAAGATTAGGAACCTCAGAGACCATATGTGGTACTCCTTATAATAATCTAGATTATGTAAGGATGAAGAGATGGTCCAGATATGTTAGAAATAACAATATAAATAAAACTGAATTTCTTCTTACCAATTATGATAGGTGGAGTAGATATGGCATTTGCTCGTTTAAATAACATTAGTTTTTGATGTTTACCTCCAGCATTAGTATGTATTATAGCTTCAGTATTAGTAGAATCAGGAGCAGGAACAGGTTGAACATTATATGCACCTTTATCAGCAATAAGTGCTCATTCAGGTCCATCAGTTGATTTAGCTATTTTTGCTGTACATCTTACTTCAATTAGTTCATTATTAGGTGCTATTAACTTTATAGTTACTACACTTAATATGCGTGCTATAGGTATTAATATGATTGACATGCCGTTATTTGTATGAGCAGTATTCTTTACTGCTATACTTCTTCTTTTATCACTTCCAGTATTAACAGCTGCAGTAACACTACTTTTAATGGATCGTAACTTTAATACAGGATTCTACGAAGTAGCTGCTGGTGGTGATCCTATTCTATACGAACACCTATTTTATACTTTACTATTTTTAATATTAATTTCAGTTCTTATAATTATAATAATAATATTAATATATTTTAAATATATTTCATATAAAAAAACTGATACTAATATTAATATCAACAAGGGAGACTTTGATTTTAAAGAATTTAATGATACTTATTTACTTTATTATCCTAATAAAAATTTACCTGACAAGGATTTCCTAGAATGATTTATTGGATTCTTTGAAGGTGATGGTTCTATGATAATGGGTAAATCAGCTCAATATATTGTTATTGTACAATCTGAGAAAGATAGATATATATTAAATAAAATACAATCTAATCTTGGTATAGGTACAATATCAATACATAATAAACAGAATAAAACATTAGCATGATCTGTTAAGAATACTAGACATATACGTTTAATATGTTTATTATTAAATGGTAATTTAGTATTACCTACACGATATACTAAATATGTTAGTTTCTTAAGTTTAATTAATATTAGATTAATTAAGAATAATGATAAAATAATTAATATTAAATCTTATATTCGTTTACCTAGCTTAAAAGATCATTGATTAGCTGGATTTACCGATGCAGAAGGCTGCTTCAGTATTAGCATCAAGGTAAATAATAAGCATTCTACTATTTTCAGTATTGCTCAAAAACATATAGCAAATAAATGTGTACTAGATCATATTAAAACACTTTTTGATAAACAATCTGGTATATTTAATCTTGGAAGAGTAAATGAAAACTCATCTGTTAGTAATGATTTTTGAGAATATCGTGTATGTGGAGCTAAGGTTCATAAAGTACTTGCTTATTTTGATAATTTCACTTTGAGAAGTAAAAAAAGTAAAAGTTACATATTATTCAAAGAAATTTTATTTGCTATTGAACGGGGTGAACATAATGATCCTGAAACTAGAGCTATTCTAAAAGAAAAGTCTAAGTTGATCAATAATAGTCACAAATACGAAATAAAGGGAGAGGTCTAATGTAAATTATTAAAGAGAAGGAAACAGTGTTTTAATTATTATAAGATTTCCTTACGGTTAATTCCGTCTCCTTCATTATTGTCATTATTGTCATTATTGAGGGGTATCTCGAACATCCATATCTAATAATATTGGATCATATTTTATAATATGTTAGGATGTACCTCTTAAAAGCAAACTATTATTAATAGTTTGTCCCTAGTTAGATATATATATATATATTATATATTCTAGCAACACCCTAGGTACGGTCAAAGGCCCCTCAAGCTCAGACCGTCGGTTTTATATTATTGATATATAATTCAATATTATACGATCGCTACAGACTGCCTCTAGGGTGGGTTATATTTATAGCTTAATGTACAGTCGGAGTCACTATCATTATTCCCTTAATAATTATAGGCCATATTATAATATATGGGGTACACATCCTACGAGTTAAATAAGGATGATATATATAATTATTTATATCTGAATATATTATTATTATATTTAAATAAGTTAATTATATTTGTACTTAGACTTGGATTCTTTGGTCAAATATGGCCTTTATTATATATTAATATATAATTATATTTCGCTATGTGCAAGAAAAACTAGAAGATTTTAATTTATAAATCTTATAAAACTATTAAATACTCTTTTATATGTATATATATATAATTATACGTAATTAAATTATTTGGTACTCTCTATATATAAATATCATAATAAATTGAGTAACAACTTTAATAGAAATGTTTAATTTGCAGATAACCAAAAGTAGTTTATTAAAATCTAACTAACTTAGTAGGAATCTCAGAGACTACACGCGAAATATCCAATATGTAATATACTAAATATAAATAATGACTTTCTAGGTTAATTCATAGAGACGGTTGTTTCTGTGTAATTAATTACTTAATAAAGATAATACGTAATTATAATAATATCTTTATTTTGGTTAAAATCTTTATTTTCCCTTTAAATATTATTTATATTACAGTATCCTACAGTCATTAAGACTGGTATTGGGTAAAGACATAGTCCAATTAGGTTCGTCCTAATGCATCCAGAGGTTAAAATATGCCTCTTAATATCACTATATGCTGGAACAAACTATAAAATATATAGATACTATTTTATCTATATTTACATTTATAATATATTTATAAATATAGGTATCATATATCGTACTTACGAATTTAGTACATATTTAATTAGTAATAAAGCTATATATATTAGTCAATCAGCAGGTAACCAATAGTAATAATATTTATATTAAATAATTTATTACTTAGTAGGAACCTCAGAGACTACACGTGATAATTTAATTCAAATTTCTTCTGATAATAATATTATAATTTATAATATTATAAGATAAGATTAAATAATAAAAGAATAAATAAGATATAGTCCCATCAAGAATATAATAAAGTTCTTGCAGAATAAAATATTCTGATATATATATATAAAATTAAATGAAATATATATAAAGTTTATATGATATATTTTAATTATACCTGGTTTTGGTATTATATCACATGTAATTTCAACATATTCTAAAAAAGAAATATTTGGACATGTTGGTATGATCTATGCCATTGGTAGTATAGGTTTACTAGGTTTCCTAGTATGAAGTTGATAGGCTTCCCCTTATAGTAATATAAGGTGTATAATTCCACTATATGCTGGAACGGTTTAATATATGATTATACATATAAAAATATGTAATATATTAATCATATTATACCTTATCAGCAGGAAACCAACAATAATACATATATATATATATATTATTAAGTAGGATCCTCAGAGACTATACGTGGAACATCTTTTTAATATAAATATACCTTTATTTATAAAAGATGAAGAGATAGTCCAAACCTCCAGGTAACTGGAGTATTTATACTAATACTAATGGAACCTGCCCTCTCACAATATGGGATTGATCCATATAATTAGTAAATTGTAATAATTGTTTATAAAAATAAGTTATATATTAAATATTAAATTATTATTATAAGTTAATTTATAGTTTATTAATAGTATAAATTATGCATCACATGTATATTGTCGGTTTAGATATCGATAGTCGTGCATATTTCACATCAGCTACAATGGTTATTGCAGTACCTACTGGTATTAAAATCTTCAGTTGACTAAACATTAGATCCTTTAGCAAGATCTCTTACAAGCTGGTCGACAAACTATTTATTAAATATTATTATTATTATACTCTAAGTTTAATAAATGATAATTATTATAAAACACATTTATCTTTATGAGTTCTTTCCTAGATATAATAAGAAATAGGTCCCGCCCACCATTGTTCACAATGGTGGGCGGGTCCCAAATAGTTTATTAATCTAACCTCGAAAGGAATATAAATAAAAATAAATTTAATTTATATTGTACTATTTATATGTCTAGATATAAGCATGTTATTTATATATATATAAAAAGTAATATCATAAATATATTATATAAATATATAAACCTTTTATTATATTTAGCATGAGATATAAATACATAAATATATTTAAGAATATTATAAAGATAATTAAACATTATAGGATAATAATAATAAAAATAATAAATATAAATGGGCAAATTCGGGGGAAACCCTATTATGAGAATAGAATAGGTCCCGCCCACCATTGTGAACAATGGTGGGCGGGACCCAAATAGTAATTGTAATAGGACAATCGCCGAGCTAAATCATATATGAGAAATCCGTATGTAAAAGTGTAGAGATTAGACGCTCATTGATAACCTAAATAATTTACCTATGTTATGCTTTACTATATTTTATATATAAAAAGTAACAAGTTATCTTACATGGTTATTTAAGGTATAATCCAAATACCAATAATGGTTAAAGGAAATGTATTAATGATAATATTATTCCTTTACTATAACATAAGAGTTATTGGTAGAGTTTAACTAGCTAGTTAGTTATCTAACATAATCTGAAATGATTTAAGGTTAAACTAGAGCAACACTATATGGTGGAGAATTACGTTTAGGTGTACCTATGTTATTTGCATTAGGTTTCCTATTCCTCTTCACTATTGGAGGGTTAAATATCCTGTTAGCCCTCCATACCTACTCATAACACTATATATTACCTTATCTATATTAATATTAATATTTATAAAATTAGTGTTATACAGGTATATAAAGATCACTATATGCTGGAAACTTCTTATAATAATATTACTATATCTTAATATTTATCTATATTCTTATTATTATATAATAATATAAGTTAATATAATTAGTTATAATTTATAATTTTGAACAATCAGCAGGAAACTAATATAATTAATAATAATTTAATTAATTAATTAATAGGATCCTCAGAGACTACATGTGATCCAATTGTAAAATATCCTAAGATATTTATAATTGATGATATAGTCCAATACATATTAACATGTATGTAACAGGAGTTATGCTAAGTAATGCATCTATTGATGTAGCATTCCATGATACTCACACTCATACTTATATAATATATATTATTATATTAGTATTTATAGAGTTATATTTTATTATATCATATTTACTACCCCTCCCTTCAGAGGGAAGTCAGGATAAATCAACTAATTCTTTTTTATTTGATATAAATAAAGGTGTAATGTTTATAAAACCTAAAAATAAGACGTATTCTTTTAATATAAATAATGAAGTTAAAAGTACTGATTATTATAAATACCTAAATATTGATAATAAGGATGAATTTAAGGATTATATAGAACAATTCTTTGTTGGTTTATTAGAAGGTGATGGATGTATTACAGTTGATTATATTTCATTAAGAAAAAAAAGAGTAAGATTCTTTATTGCACTAAATAATTTAGAAGAAAATAGAATAATGATAGATTACCTTGTTGAATATATTGGTGGAAGAAAAGCTATAGAGCGTGATAATAAATATGTTATATGATATGCTAGTAGTAGAACAGATATAAAGAAAACTTTAACTATACTAGATAAATATCCTCTATTAACTTCTTCCAAAATATGTCAATTAGAATTCGCTAAATTATTTATTAATAATAATAAATATATTGGATTATCTAAATTAGATTTTAAAATATTAAGAGATAATAAATATAAGATTCAAGATGAAATAATAAATGGATTTAATAATAAATTTGAATTACCTTCATATTATCCTACTTGACTTTCAGGATTTATTGAAGCTGAAGGTCATTTTAAGTTAATAAAAAGCCCTACCAATGGTATATCTACTTCTCAGTTCATAATAGGTCAAAATAGAGATAAATATATATTAAAGTCTATTTTATATTATTTTGAAAGTAGTAGTAGATTAACACTTACACATAATAAATCAGGTATTGATTATTATAAAATTCATTTATCTAACGCAACTGTAAGAACTAAATTATTTGATCATTTTAATAAATATCCTCTATTAGGATATAAAAATAGTCAATATTATTATTGAAAAAATAATCATTAATTTAAAATATCTATTTCATGTCCTGCATTACAGGTATTGATATAATAAATTTTATCCCTACCATCTATATGTATGGGGGATATTAAAAAGTGTCTTGAGGTCACATTTCAAAGGGTGATATAATATATTATCCGGTTATATACTTATATATATAGCTAACGGTGAAGATAAATATATTGATTCTTGAATGCAATCATACCACGGATATATTTATTAATACCGTGTACGTATATAATTATTAAATGTTTTCTTTATTTATTTTATTTTATATTGTTAATAACTTATAATTATATATTATGTAGAGACTAAACGTTATGTGGTAATATAGTATATTAATTATCTATATTATTAAAATTATAGTCCAAGCTTTAAATATATATACATTTATATATATATATATATATTTTAGGAAAGTAAAGAATAAACTTAAATGTTTATAAGCTTCACTTATTACGTGGTGGGTCAAATAAGTTATGGCCCTTAAATGACTATTGAGTATAAATATTCATTATGCAATTGACTATATGCTGGAATATATATCTTTAGGTATCTATTTACTTAATAAAGTTATAAGTTATAATAATAGTATACCTGTAGTAATATAATACTCGGATATACAATCAGCAGGAAATTTATTATAAAAGATCCTCAGAGACTATACGTCAATCATCTTATATAACTAATTAAAAGTTATTAATATATATAATATAATTATAATATATAATATATAATAGATGAATATATAGTCCTTCCCCTTATTAGGATAATATAAATATTATATTAAGGGGATGCATTTCCATTATGTATTATCAATGGGAGCATTATTTAGTTTAATAGCAGGATATTATTACTGAGGATATGCTATGTTTGGTTTAAATTATAACCGTATAATAGCAGAGATACATTTCTGACTATTATTTATATCAGTAAATGTTATCTTCCTACCAATGCATTTCTTAGGATTAAATGGTATGCCACGTCGTATACCTTTATACCCTGATGCTTTCTTAGGTTGAAACGTTGTTAGTTCATGAGGTAGTGTTATGTCTGTTTTATCTGTTATTGTTGGTCTGTACAGTGTACTTATCCAATTATCTAATGGTGAAAATGAGGCTGGTGAACTACCTGTTACTCCTGACTATCTTGAGTCTAATAATACTCGTAGTGTACGTGAATCTGATCTAGAACTGATCTTAGATAAACCAGCTCACTATCATACTTATAATGAGCTACCTATCTTAATTCAGCGTTAATCTATTCTACCTTTACATTAATCTCATCTCTATTCATATAATACCCTCTCTTATCCTTTATCTTTTCATTATTTAATTATATTATATATTATTATTATTATTAATATTTTATTATAATAAAATATAGTAGGGTGATAATTAAGGGTATATCTATTAGGTAAGGGTGTGTGGCTGAGTGGTTTAAGGCATGGTATTTGAGCTACCAAGGTGACAAGCCCACGTGTTCGAATCACGTCACACCCGTTAAATTATATATAGATATATATATATATATTTATATAATATAAAGGGATTAATCCTGAGAGAAACTCATTAAGGGAAGTATCTATAAAATATACAATATATTATAATATATTAACTAATAATTAATATAATAATATATTAAAATTTATTGAATAAAATTAAAATATATAAATAAATAAATGCCGATTAGAAAAAGTAATACATACTTATCTTTAGTAAATAGCTATCTAATAGATAGTCCTCAACCAAGTAGTATATCATATTGATGAAACGTAGGATCATTACTAGGTCTTTGTCTAGTAATACAAATTGCTAGTGGAGTATTCCTAGCAATGCATTATTCATCAAATATTGAACTAGCATTTGACTCAGTAGAGCATATCATGCGTGATGTTAATGCTGGATGATTAATTCGTTATATACATGCTAATGGAGCAAGTTTCTTCTTCATTTGTATGTATCTACATATTGGTAAAGCTCTTTATTATGGTAGCTATCGTAGCCCTCGTGTTATGTTATGAGTTATTGGTGTTATCATCTTTATCTTAACTATGGCTATTGCCTTCATGGGTTATACGAATATCAATAGCCCAAAATCATTTAATAAATTTAATAATAATAATATTAATAATAATAATAATAAATTATATAAATCTAATATATATTTTAAACGTAATATATCTTATAGTAATAAATTAACTAGATCAGTTAAAATAGATAATTTAATTTCATCAAAGGAAGATGAATCTACACCAGAAGAAATATTTAAGGAGTTATGTATATCACCTGATGTGTATTGAGATAAATTACATGATCCTATAATTAGAGAAACTATACGTAAAGAAGTAAAGAATAAAAGTGGTATTTATATTATAATATGTAAAGTATCACGTAATTATTATATAGGATCAGCTCAAACTAATAATTTATATTCAAGATTTCATAATCATTTATTGACTACTAGTAATAAAGGTAGTAAAATAGTTCAAAGAGCTATAGCTAAATATGGAATAAATAATTTTATTTATGCTATATTAGAATACTATCCATTTATGGTTAATAAAGAAAATAATGAAGAATTATTAGCTTTAGAAACATCTTATATTGGTTTATTATTTCCTAAATATAATATAGAAACTGAAGCAGGTAAATTCTTTGGATATAAAAATAAAGAAATAACTTTTAATGATAAATTAAATTTAATCAATTTATCTTTATTAGAAGAACGTAAAGAATTACTTAAATCTATTAAAGATAAACATCTTAAAGAGTATAATACTCAAAGATCTAAACATTTAAGTGAAATAGCTAAACTAAGAACTAAAGATTATTGAAGTCCCCCCCTTCGGGGGGGCTCCCGTAAAGAAGGGATAGAAAATATTATTAAAGGATCAAGTAAAATTATTTTTCTATTTAAAGAATTAAAGGATGAAACTTCTTTATGTCAATTTAAAAATATAAATACAGCTAGTCATTATTTATGTTGTAGTACTAAAACTATACAACGAGCTATACATACTGGTTATATTTATGTTCCTAGTGTTTTTATTCCTTTATTAAATCAAGAACATATTAATAATAATAATTCTATTATTGAATTTATTGATACTTCAAATTTAGAAACTCTTTATAAATATAAGTTTAAAAAGAATAATCAAAGTTTTAAATTAAAAGCTACTTTATATAATAAAACTAATTTTGTTAAATTATATATTTCTGCTGTTTTATCTAGACTTTATTAAATTATACTGATGGGACCCACCCTCGTAGTGGGTGGGGCGGACCTATAATTATTATTAAATATATTAAATGATAGTCTATTTTATTCTTCTCTCCTAACGGTACCTCACCATGGTATCTTCTAGTTAGGACGAGTTAAGAGATATAATTGTAACTTGCATAAGAAAAATTATATCATAAATATATAGGTTATTCCTATCACCCCTCAATACTCAATGCGCCCACCCACGTAGTGGGTGGGGCGGACAATGAAAGGGGGGTGGGCAACATAAGTGAAAACGATTAATATTATTATTTAATAACAAGATCGTCGGCTTTATGCAAAGTCGCTACAGACTGCTACACTTATGGGTATCTGGAAGGATATCTAATGCACAGTCGAATTTATTATATCCTTATTAGGCCGTAATGGATCATATTGCCTCGTATACGGGCAGATGTCACACTGAGGTAACCAAATCGCCTCAAATGTATTTATATTTTTAATATTTATATTTATATTTATTACTATATTATATAATATTATTTTAATTAAAATAATACCAGCCTCATATATAAAAAATTATAAATTATTTTATATATATATATACCTATATACAATATATATATATATATGTATGTATAGAGCGGGACCTAATAATAATAATAAATATCCTATAACTAAAGTAATTAATAAAAGAAGTCAAGTAACTAATTTTGAACAACCTTTAGGAGATAAAATTATTAGTATAATAACTGGTTCATTATTAGGAAAAGCTTATGCTGAAAAACGTGTAGGAGATAAAAGAACTCGTATTTCTTTTTACCAAGAATCTACTCATAAGGATTATTTATTATATCTACATAGTTTAATAGCTAATTTAGGTTATTGTAATACTAATATACCTAAAATAACAACAATATTAGCTTCTAAAGGTAAAATTAAACAAATTATTATATTCCATACTTGAACTTATTATCAATTTAATAAAATATATGATAAATGATATATTAATAATATAAAATGTGTACCAAAAGATATTATTACATATCTTACTCCTTTAGCTCTTGCTATATGAATTATGAATGATGGTATTAAAGTTAATAAATCATTAAATTTAGGTTATAATTCCTTTACATATGATGATAATTTATTTTTGGTTAATATATTATTAATTAAATATAATATTAAAGCAACTGTTCAATCAGCTAGTTATAAAAATAAAACACTATATCATATATCTATATTAACAGAATCAATGCCTTTATTAGCTAATATTGTTAAACCATACATAATACCTAGTATGAAATATAAATTATTAAATTCTTTATAAATACATAGTATATATGAATTATATTTATATATTATATATTTAAATATATAATAACTTGAGATAATAATAATAATAATAATATAAATGCAATTTTTAACAATAAATTTATATTATCATATATGCAACATAATTGAAAATAGGTCAAAATTACTTGTTATGTAACAAGACCATGGGTAAGTTAAATTATCCCTACAGAGTGGTTCAATTATGGGTACCTGAAATGGTGCTTAATGTGCACTCGGAGATATTGAGCTATTTAGCTTCACAAGGCCTATTTATGAAACTTATTCATTTAAGGTAAATAGGTACATGGTATAATCTATTATAACAAATATATTAATAATTTAATATTATTGAGTAAAACTCAGATAGTTTATATTTATATCTTGGCTACAGTTATTACTAACCTTTTAAGTGCTATCCCTTTTGTTGGTAACGATATTGTTCCGTTTATCCTTTAATCTTCCTATATATTAATAATATATTATATTTATTAATATAATAAAATAAAATAAATATGAGCGGCTTTATATAGTAATATATAAATGAAAATAAGGTGAATTGCAGGAAAATCCTATTTATAGGACAATCTGCAGCGAAGTATAACCTATATAATTTTATAATAAAATTAATATATAAGGGTTATAAACGTTCAACGACTAGTTAGTGAGTAATATAACAATACCTAACCAAGAGTGCCTTACAGCCATACATATATATGGTTGATGAAATAGTCTAATTAATTTGGTGACAAATTATAAATATATATAAACAATATATAAAATAGGGAGTTCTTATGTCATATGAGGTGGCTTTTCCGTTAGTAATCCAACTATACAGCGTTTCTTTGCTTTACATTTCTTACTACCATTTATTTTAGCTGCACTAGTATGTATGCATTTAATGGCTTTACACGTGCATGGGTCATCAAACCCATTAGGTATAACAGGTAATGTAGATCGTATACCTATGCATCCTTACTTTATCTTTAAAGATTTAGTAACTGTTTGAGTTTTCCTTTTCGTATTTAGTTTATTTGTTTTCTATTCTCCTAATAGTTTAGGTCAAGTATGGCCTATATGTGCTATATGCTGGAAAGATATCATGTACTATAAACCTAATTTATTAATTAATTATTTATCTTATTTTTATATAAATATTATACTTATTTATTTCTTTTTAGTAATATATTATAGTATTAAATCTAATCAGCAGGTAACCAATAGTTTTTATATTAATAATAATAATAATAATAACTTAGTAGGAACCTCAGAGACTCTACGCACATATCAATTAAATAATAATAATAATAATATTATTTATTATAATAAAATTAATAATACTAATAAAAATAATAATAATAATATAATTAAAACAAGTAATAGTATATTAACATTAGTAAATAATACAGAATTAAATAAAATAAATAAAGATAAATTTAATCAATGATTAGCAGGGTTAATAGATGGAGGAGGTAATTTATATTTATTAGGAGGTAAAAATCCAGTATGTGAAATAACAGTAAATATTAATGATGTTAATTTATTACGTATAATACAAAATAAATATGGAGGTATTATACGTTCTAAAGCAGGAAATAATTCCTATAAATATCGTTTAACTAATAAAATTAATATGATTAATTTAATTAATTCTATTAATGGTAATATACGTTCTAATGTTAGATTACCTCAATTACATAAATTATGTATATATCTAAATATACCTATAATTGAACCTATTAAATTATCTTTAGATAATTCTTGAATAAGTGGTTATTTTGATATTAATGGTATTATTAATTTATATTATGATAATAATAATAAACCTAAATTATATATTTCTATAACTAATAATTATATTAATAATTTACAATTAATTAAATCTTTATTAAATGGTGATATTTATTATGATAAATCAGGTAATGGTAGTTATAAATTATTATTTATTAATGAAATTAATCAAATGAATTTATATAATTATATATTATCTAATATATCTTATTCTAATAAATCAATTAATATAAATAATATACCTAAATATTATAAATTATATAAAACTAATTCTTATAATATTAATAATATTAATTATAATAATTGAAAAGAATATGAAAAAACTTTTTCTATTTAATTATTTAATTATTTAATTGATAAAGATCGAGTCCAATTATATTATATAAAATAATAAAAATATTATAATATATACCTCTGCATCCAGACAACTATATACCAGGTAATCCAATGGTTACTCCGCCTTCTATTGTACCTGAATGATACTTATTACCTTTCTATGCTATATTACGTAGTATACCTGATAAATTAGGTGGTGTATTAGCTATGTTTGGAGCTATTCTTGCATTATTAACACTTCCTTATACTGATCGTTCAGTTGTACGTGGTAATGCATTTAAAGTTCTTTCACGTGTACTATTCTATGCTTTCGTATTTAACTTTATCCTTCTTGGTAACTTAGGTCAACTTCATGTTGAAGTTCCTTATATCGAGCTTGGTCAATACGCTACTGCATTCTACTTCTCTTATTATATTATTCTTGTTCCTCTAGTTTCTTTATTAGAAAACACTTTATATTATATTGGAGTCGCTACTAATAAATAATAGTAATCTTTATCTATTCCTCCTTTACTTTATCCTCCTATTTGGGACCCGCCCACCATTGTTCACAATGGTGGGCAGGACCTATTCTTTCATATATATATATCTCTATATATTATATATTATATATAAATAAATTATTAGGTATTATTAGGTAATATGTGAGGAGAGATATAGATTAATAAGATAATGAAAGGTTATTAGGGAATAAAGGGATAGGTAGGACAAATAATTAAAAATTGAGATAAATATATAAATATAAATAAAATAATGACTGTGGCGAAATTGGTATACGCGTTTAGTTTAGGTCTAAATTATTAAGGGTTCGAGTCCCTTCAGTCATATACCTATAAAAAATATAAAAAATTATTAATGACATTAATTTATGGGGTATTAATAGCTTTTACGAGTGTAATAGCTAGAACATTACCTAATTTAAATAGATCAATAATATTGGTAGCCTCAATATTATTAGTATTACCTACACTTTATGATTGAGATGAAGGTGGAGTATATTATACAACAGATGGTATAGCTGATGTATTAATATTATTAACAGTATATTTATTACCATTATCTATAATAGCTAATTGAAATAGTATAAGATCAACATTATATTATGAATTAGTATTAGGTTTAGGTGGTATATTATTAATAAATTTCTTATGTCAAGATATGTTATCATTCTATGTATATTTTGAAGCATCATTAGCTCCTTTATTTATTGTTATTGGTTTATATGGTGCTAATAATAGAGATAAAGCATCAGATTATGTATTATTATATACTTTATTATCATCATTATTTATGTTAATTGCTATAGCTACTTATGAACTATTATTAGGTACAACTGATTATCAATCAGCTAGTTTAGTTGTATTATCTATAGATTTACAATGTGTATTATATTTATGTATAGCTATAGGTGTTATGGTTAAAACACCTTTAATGCCTGTACATACATGATTACCTGTTGTTCATTCAGAAAGTCCTTTAGCTGGTTCTATACTTTTAGCTGGTGTAGTTCTTAAATTAGCTATATATGCTTTAATACGTTTAGTTTTACCTACATTAAGTGATGCTACAATTTTATATACACCTATTGCTTATGTTTTATGTGTTATAACTATTATATATACTTCATTAATTACTATGCGTCAAACTGATTTAAAAGTTATTGTAGCTTATAGTTCAGTTTCTCATATGGCTGTATGTATATTAGGTATATTATCTAATAGTATATTAGGTATAACAGGTAGTTTAATTTTATGTATAGCACATGGTTTAGTTTCACCTGCTTTATTTATTATTGTTGGTGGTATTTTATATGATCGTTATCATCATCGTCTTATTTATTATTATCAAGGTCTTATTACTTATATGCCTCTTCTATCAGTTGCTTTAATTATATTTAGTTTCTGTAATGTAGGTACACCTTTAAGTGTTAACTTTATTGGTGAATTACTTAGTTTATCTGGTGCTATTGGACGTTCTCCTATCTTAGGTGCTATATCTGCTTTATCTGTTCTATTATCTGCTTCTTATATGATGAAAGTTACTAATCGTTTAACTGGTGGTATCCCTACTCCTTATACTGCTTTAACTTCTGATTTAACTTATCGTGAAATCGTTTTACTTATCTCTCTTATGATCCCTACTCTTTGATATGGTCTTTTCCCTAATGGTATTATTAACCTTTTATGAGACACTCCTCGTCTTTTATATCTATTCTACATCTACTTTATCTTATTATATATTAAATATTTTCTATTCTTATTATATTTAACTAATAGGACCCTCCACATCTTTATATTTACTATATATATGTATATGGGGTGTGTATCTAATTAATATCTTTATATTATATAGATTATATTTATTAATAAATTTAATTATATATAATAATAATAATATAATTTATTATTAGGTAAGGATATAATGCAGTGTAGTGTAACGTAACATGTAAGGCTCATGATCTTACGATGGTGGTTCAAATCCATCCATTGCATATATATATATATATAAATAATAATATAAATAAAATATGAGTTATTGACTAATAGGTAAGTCCCTTGTATTTGGTACAAGTCATATACGTTCGAGTCGTATTAACTCAGAAGCACTGTTAGCTTAATTGGTAAAGCCCTTCAATGTCACTGAAGGAAATGTCAGTTCGAGTCTGATACAGTGCGTTATGGTCAGCTTGACTTATTGGTACAGTTAGGCTACTTGCTATGTAGTTCCTTCACAGGATCAGTGTTCGATTCACTGGCTGACCGCTCCTATTACTATTATTATTATTATTATAACTATTATTAATTAACTAATTATAATAATCTTAAGATAAAGAGATAAATGATGTATAGTACAATGGTTAGTACCTGTCACTACGGATGACATAATAGAAGTTCGAATCTTCTTACATCAT